TTAGCTAGTGTATATCATCTTACCCGAATAGAGTATGGTATAGATCAACCGGAAGAGGTATGCATAAAAGTATTTGCCCCAAGGAGGAATCCTCGAATTCCGTCTGTTTTCTGGGTTTGGAAAAGTGCGGATTTTCAAGAAAGGGAATCTTATGATATGCTGGGAATCTTTTATGAAAATCATCCACGCCTGAAACGTATCTTAATGCCTGAAAGTTGGATAGGCTGGCCTTTACGTAAGGATTATATTGCCCCAAATTTTTATGAAATACAAGATGCTCACTGAATAATCAGAAACAAATATTAACTTCGACAACCCCAGAGATTAAAAGAATATTTGTACGTTCGCTTATAGATCAAAGAGACTAATTAATGTTTCATTCACATAGTTTTTTTATCATATTTCTTTTATTTAGGTGAGCTAAATAAATATAAATTTAATACTAAAAAAAAAATGCAAAGGTTCATTAATAGTTTCAAATTTTGAAGATACCTTTTCGGATGAGCCGAGCCAATAGGATGAAATCAAAAGAGTTTCGCATCATGAACTATGTACCGCGCACATCACTTCGGTAGTAACATTTTTTGAACTGGCGGAGACACAAACAAATAAAAAAAAAGAGGAAATGGAATGGAATTCTTTTCTTTTGTCTGTTTTATATACATAAAACAGAATTAGGAAGGGGTATATCTCCGACACTTAGATGGATAAGGTTGTATCCTTACTAGAATAATGAAATAATACTGAATCTGTATATGAAATAATACTGAATATGTATGTCGACCCATATCAATTAATTTGTAGAATATATACTCATACAAATTATTCATGTGCCAGGAACCAGATTTGAACTGGTGACACGAGGATTTTCAGTCCTCTGCTCTACCAGCTGAGCTATCCCGACCATTCATGACGCATCATCCTCACTTTATTTTAGTTTATTTTAATAGAGGACTTGGGTCTATGTCAATTAAAAAAAACTATTACAAAGTAATATATGGGCTCCATTAGAATTTCTTGTATTTTCAAAAAGAAAACTTTGAAAGTTTTAATACAGTACAAACAATCATATTAATTCTTAATTATTTAAGTTTAATATATTGTTCAAAGTTCAAAGATGTTTATTTGCATTTGAACATATATCATTATCATTTTGAACATATATCATTATCATATATATCACACGCAAGACTTGTGGTGGGATAAGAAAAAAAACGTTTTTGTGAAAGTGTGAAAGAGTAGGGTGAGAGTGACTTAGAAGCATAACAAATTTGGAGTTGCTAACAAAATGAATAAAGAATTAGGTAGACAAGCAGGTCTTTTTGGGGATAGAGGGACTTGAACCCTCACGATTTCTAAAGTCGACGGATTTTCCTCTTACTATAAATTTCATTGTTGTCGATATTGACATGTAAAACGGGACTCTATCTTTATTCTTATCCAATTAAAAAATTCTTAAAAAGATCTATCAGACTATGATGGAGTGGATGATTTGATCTATGAATATGTGATTCTTTTTTCAATTTGGATTTGGGATTGATTTAAAAAAATTCTTTTATGTTTCATATAAACATAGATAGAAAAAAATTATAGAACCGCTTGAAGTCGTCATTAATCATTTTTAATCATTTGGCGATAGTAGTTCAGGAAGTATACATATGTATATATGTTTCCCTTTCATCCTTTCCGAAGTTTTGATGTAAGGATTCCTTTACGAACATAATGTAGCCAACTCCATTCGTTAGAACAGCTTCCATTGAGTCTCTGCACCTATCCTTTATTTATTCTCGCGTTCTGAAACCCTTGTTTCTTTTCATAAAACGGGATTTGGCTCAGGATTGCCCATTTTTAATTCCAGGGTTTCTCTGAATTTGAAAGTTATCACTTGGTAGGTTTCCATACCAAGGCTCAATCCAATTAAGTCCGTAGCGTCTACCAATTTCGCCATATCCCCCTTTTTTTGTGATGTGATTAGATCACATCATGATGCCATTTACCCTTTTTCATGCATTTCCATTTATATTATGCTTGAACCGTTGAATTCATTAGATATTGATTCCTGTATTGATTTGTATCTATCTTCTTTCATCTCTATTCGAGGCCTTACTTCGTCCAATAAGAAATTCAATATATAAATATATATACCACATAACATATATCTATACCACATAACATATATCTATTATATAGATAATATCTATAAATTATACTTATACATGTCTCTATTTCTAGCATTTTCTGTGTGCAATTTTGAATACTTGAACGATCGATTCTTTTTTTTCGTCTTAGGTTTCGCCTTTCCGAATGAAACCAGAGTCATTTTTCATTATGATCTGGATTGGTCTTTTCTTAGGACAGAACATAATAAATAATAAAAAAACGACAAAGGTCAATTTAGTAATATTAATTTCAAATTTCATTAATAGCCATAACTAATAGAATGGATATAATTAATAATTTACTTATGCCATATAATTTCGAATTTTTATTTAATGAAATAGGAAATTTTTTGGAATTATATCAAATTTTTGATTTTCTATTCTTATTCGTTTCTATAGTTGAATGTTTCTATCATATTTATTATGAAATCATATTTATTATGAAATAGCTAAGAATAAACAGTTAAGAGTAGTTTGTAGTTTACTAAATTAGTATATGTGTACAATTTATGTTATGTGAGCCCGCTTAGCTCAGAGGTTAGAGCATCGCATTTGTAATGCGATGGTCATCGGTTCGATTCCGATAGCTGGCTTTTATCCATTTGTTTTATTTTTTAGATCCTTAATATTAATAATAATATGAATAATAATATGAAATCAAAGTGAAAAGTCCCTTTGCCCTTTACAAAAGGTCAACGAGTCCTTTCTATTATTTTAGAGAAACTTCCAATTAGGAATAAAAATGGGATTGGAGGGATTTGGTCTCTGTAGAACAAATCAATCAAGAAAAGAGCCTTTCCTTATTTTTCTATTATTTATTTCAAATTCTTTTTTATTTCTTTTGTTTCTATAATACAATTATATATACACTATTTATATAACTATTTATTATTTATATAACTATTTATATATAATAATACAATAAGGTCCGGATATTGATACAATTCCTCTAATTATTCTTTGTAATACTAATACTTCAGTAAATTTGGCTTTATTTATCATATTTTAGTTTAGTTTGAATTTTGGTTTATGAAATTTCATAAAAAAAAGGAGTCTTTATGTCGCGTTACAGAGGACCTCGTTTCAAAAAAATACGACGTCTGGGGGCTTTGCCGGGGCTAACTAGTAAAAAGCCTAGAGCCGGAAGCGATCTTCGAACTCAATCGCGCCCCGGCAAAAAATCGCAATATCGTATTCGTTTAGAAGAAAAACAAAAATTGCGCTTTCATTATGGTCTTACGGAACAGCAATTGCTTAAATACGTTCGTATCGCCGGAAAAGCTAAAGGGTCAACAGGTCAAGTTTTACTACAATTACTTGAAATGCGTTTGGATAACATCCTTTTTCGATTGGGTATGGCTTCGACTATTCCTCAAGCCCGCCAATTAGTTAACCATAGGCATATTTTAGTTAATGGTCGTATAGTAGATATACCAAGTTATCGATGCAAACCCAGAGATATTATTACGGTGAGAGATGAACAAAAATCTAAAGCTCTGATTCAAAATTATCTCGATTCATCCCCCCCTGAGGAATTACCAAAACATTTGACTCTTCAGCCATTCCAATATAAAGGATTAGTCAATCAAATAATAGATAGTAAATGGGTCGGTTTGAAAATAAATGAATTGCTAGTTGTAGAATATTACTCTCGTCAGACTTAAACCTAACTAAAATAACAAGGGTTAGGCCAATTTTGCCCCCCTTTTTCGCTTAAGTAAATCGACTAAGGTAAGTAAGTTAAGGGGTTTGTTCTGGGGATTTTTTTCTCATTCATGTATCTCTAAATCGCTAGAGGATTTTCATTCCTTGTCCATTTTATATTTTATCCAGTAATTTCCTATCACAGAAATTAGGAATAAAGAATCCATATCATATCAAAGAAAAGATACGGGCTAGCTGTTGTAGTATCCATTCTTATTTGATGCAGTGTGACTACTAACATTGATGAATTAGGTAAAGGATACGGAAAGAGAGGGATTCGAACCCTCGGTAAACAAAAGTCTACATAGCAGTTCCAATGCTACGCCTTCAACCACTCGGCCATCTCTCCTACATATACATAATGATTATGGTCCAAAAACCGAGCGAATAGTGAGTCATTCATATTCATTTTGTATAGGTATGGACATTCCATTTTCATAAAAATTCTAAAATCCCTTTCCAGTTTTAGATTTTTCAACAAGAATTCCTTACTTGAACCTCTTAACCGCTAGATTTATTCAAAATTCATGAAACGCCCCCGTATTTTTCTATTTGATTGTATAGCGTATATCCACTATACACACAACACAAAAAAGACAGTATTCCATTTTAATAATAGAATTATTGTTCTACTCTTTTTCTTTTCCTCTTTGGAATCAAAACTTCTCGAATTATCCTAATCTTTAGGAGCAATTCGTTGATTCTTCAACTTCAATGAAATTGTAAGAGTTCTTTCATTTTTATATTACTTATTACTACATTTGGATTTGGATGAAATCTAATATCAAATAATTTTTTATTGGTTCCTGTCAAAAATAAAGAATTTGAGTAACAAAACAAGAGCGTTTTAATGAATCCGTTTTTACGTTATTTCGTACTGTACAATTCCTTTGTTTGTGGGATCTTTTTTTCACAAAAGGAAATATAAAAAAAATTATAGAATGGATTAATACACCTATGTCTAGATCTGGGATAAATGGGAATTTTATTGATAAAACCTTTTCAATTGTAGCCAATATCTTATTACGACTAATTCCGACAACTTCAGGAGAAAAAGAGGCATTCACCTATTACAGAGATGGTGCGATTTGATTATTATTTTAATATTATTTTTACCGCCAAGAGAAAGACAACATT